GAATTTTTTGATTCTTGGAACTAGTATTTTTATCTATCTCTTTAAAAATTTTAAAAATTGAAACTTAGGGAAGTACTTTAGAAACATATGTATAAAAAAACATATTTTATTGAGTCCCTTCATGCCTACTATAACTAGTTATTTCGGTTTTCTACTAGCAGCTTTAACTATAACCTCAGTTCTATTTATTGGTCTAAGCAAAATACGACTTATTTGAAATTAATTGAATGAATATTTTTTTTATAAAAAAGGATTTCTATGGTATTTCATATGTTCGATAGTTCTTTACCGTGTTAATTACCCAATTTTAGTCATTGAGATTCATCGGCAATACAGATTAAGAGTTAGGAATAGATAGTACCTCTCTTTTCTCCCTTTCAAAAATTAAAACAAAAGAAAATTGAAATGATTGAAGTTTCTTTATTTGGAATCGTCTTAGGTCTAATTCCTATTACTTTGGCTGGATTATTCGTAACTGCTTATTTACAATACAGACGTGGTGATCAGTTGGACTTTTGATTAATTAACCTCTCTTTTTTTTTACTGACCTACTTCTTGCTTTCATATGCGGGAGGTCTAATTCAGATTGCTGCTCAATTATTTGCGAACAGTGGAATTTTGACACAATCTAATAAACAAGAGTTAAATCACGCTCTGTAGGATTTGAACCTACGACATTGGGTTTTGGAGACCCACGTTCTACCGAACTGAACTAAGAGCGCTTTTCTTGTTTTTTCTAAAAAACAAAAAGGCTAGAAAGAGGACATTCTTTAACCCTAATTGATTTTGTACGTATATACTATGATATAGTATATCATAAATTTCAGAATTATATGTATGTCCAATTTTATAAAAAAAAGATAGATCTAAAATAGATCCCTCGTTACTGCTCTTCTGAGCAGTAATAGGTAGGGATGACAGGATTTGAACCCGTGACATTTTGTACCCAAAACAAACGCGCTACCAAGCTGCGCTACATCCCTTTCAATTGGTTTACAGTGTCATTGTAGAGAATTCCTGTCTTGTTTTCCACATCCGTCTTTTTTTTGTCTCATATCAGATAACAAACATATATATATATAATTAAAAAAATTACTTTTTTTTATGAGAATTCTCTCAATTTCTATTTTACATAAATAGACGTTTCCATTTTCAAATGGAATCTATAAGATCATTCTAGTGATAATATTTCAATTCTAATTTTGAAAATGGGGGGTGGGAGTTACGTATACAAATACAAGAACTTCTTAACTACATGTACATCTGTAGTTATATATATTACTATATATAATGTAATACAATAAAGAAGAAAGAAGGAGGATTTCAAATGCGAGATCTAAAAACATATCTTTCCGTAGCACCGGTACTAAGTACTCTATGGTTCGGTTCGTTAGCAGGTTTATTAATAGAGATTAATCGTTTATTTCCAGATGCATTAACATTTCCCTTTTTTTGATTCTAGTTATTAACATCAGAAAGGGTTAAAAATTTTCGAGATACGATCAACGATCGGGGACTAATTCGTCCCCCCCCTTTTTTCTAATTATTTTTTTAGAAAAAGGGGGGATGAAAGGTCATAAAAACGAGGGTTCAGGATCCAATTAAATTAATAATAGAACGAAACAAAAGTGTTGCTAGGGAAAGAGTATCCTATAAGATACTTAAAAAAAATACTGTACAAAGATTTTAAATATTGTTTTCAAAAAATCATTGTATTGCTTATTTTTTGATTTTTTTATTACTAATTTTATTACTAATTAATTTTCATTGCAACAAAATATTTCATAAATTTTTTTTAGTTAACAGCTTCTATTTTTTTGGTTCTTGTTCTTTCTGGATCCTAAAATTAAAATAGAAGATTGGGGTGAATTATAAATCCAAAGGAGGTTTCATGGCCAAGGGTAAAGAAGTTCGAGTAACAATTTTTTTGGAATGTACCAGTTGTGTTCGAAATGATATTAAGAAAGAATCAGCGGGAATTTCCAGATATATTACTCAAAAGAATCGGCATAACACCCCTAGTCGATTGGAATTGAGAAAATTCTGTCCCTATTGTTATAAACATACAATTCACGGGGAAATCAAGAAATAGATCAAATTGAATGCTTGTATGTCAACTTTTATTTTAAGAACAGGAATAATGATAGTATCTATATATTATTACATATATATATATATATAAATAAAAACAAATAAATCAATAGAAAGAAATCTAATCCTATATTCGTAATTCTATATAGAAACTCTATCTTATATAGAAATAGAACTTGTTTTTATTTTGATCCGATCAAAATAGTATTTTAGAGATAAGGAATAAAAAAATTATGAATAAATCTAAGCGACCTTTTACTAAATCCAAGCGATCTTTTCGTAGGCGTTTGCCCCCGATCCAATCGGGGGATCGAATTGATTATAGAAACATGAGTTTAATTAGTCGATTTATTAGTGAACAAGGAAAAATATTATCTAGACGGGTGAATAGAGTGACTTTAAAACAACAACGATTAATTACTATTGCTATAAAACAAGCTCGTATTTTATCTTTGTTACCTTTTCTTAATAATCAGAAACAATTTGAAAGAAGTGAGTCGACCCCTAGAACTACTAGCCTTAGAACCAGAAAAAAATAGACTTATTCTTCAATTGAATAACAATTCCAATCTGAAGGAATTAAAAAAGAGATTAATATTTTGTTCGAAAAATCCAATCAAGAATCAAAATTTGATTGTTACGTCTGTGTCTGTCATAAAAAAAAAAAAAAAAAAAAAAAAAGAAAAGAATCGTCGAAAAGAAAAAGAATAACTCTTTTTTTAGCGACTATAAACCCTCGTTTTGTTTTGACGACTTTTTTTTAATACTAATTTCTACTCTACCTTCCCCGAACTCATTCTCTTTAGAACTATATTTAAAATAAAATATTGGATTTCTTCCAATCCTCTTATTTTTTGATCTCATTTGAAATCGTATAAAGACAACTCCTATTTAATAGAGCTATTTGTGCAAGTATTTTCCGATTAAGAAGTAATTGCTTCTTGTACAGATTGTGTATGAATTTGTTATAACTATAGAATACCTCCATTTCGTGAATTACGGCATTTATTCGAGTGATCCATAAACGACGAAAATCTCTTTTTCTTTTACCCCTATCCCGATGAGCCGAAACTAAAGCTCTTATTCTCTGTTGAGTCATAGTTCGTGTAAGTCGTGAATGAGCCCCTCGAAAGCTTGATGCAAATAAACGAAGTTTTGTTCTACGCCTCCGAGCTATATATCCGCGTTTAATTCTAGTCATTGAATAAATCAAACTTTGATGAATAACTAATTCTTTTTTTAGTTATTCTTTTCCCCTTTACTAGTCATTAATAACCAAACGAATTATTCCAATGTATAAAAAAAAATTCCAATGGCTTTTGCTACTCTAACCTTCCCCACCACTATTTTTTGCTAGGTATTTTCCTTTGCTTTGATAGGATAAATTGCCTTGATAAAAAAAAAAGAATAACTACAAAAAGTAGTAAATATAAATGGATAAATAGTGGGTTCCATCGTTTCTATGGTTACTTCTAAAACGGTTAGGTCTTCTCTATACACCGGAGCTCCTTATTTTAATTAATCAATACTATTGGTAACTTGTACAATTCACATTCTTTGGCTCTACCCCATGAATATTCCAGTAATTAGGTCTTTCACAATGAGATCCACTTTATACAGTAACGGTATTTCATTTTTAAAATTGATTTGGTCATTTACCCTGTTAGTCCGTTCTTTTCTTTCAAGAGTGGAATCTTTTTAATAAAAAAGGGAATTTCCCCCGCTTAATGGATAACTATTTGTTATCATTGGGGGTTTTCTAAAAAATGGAGTTGATTGGATTTGCACCAATGTAAACCATAAGTTTCAGACACAATAGAAGATATGAACGATCTATCTTTTTAAAATAATGAATCGAGTTCCTCCATTCTATTTTATTCACAGGTACTGATCCTTGATATTTCAAAAAGAATTTACTTTTTGTGTCTCAGGTCTATGATCTAAACGAGTCGCACATACACCCGAGTACATGTTCCTCGTCGCTGAGGGCATCCCCGAAGCGCTGGAGATTTCGTGACATTTCGGATTGGCTGTCTTGTATTTCTAATAAGTTGTTTAATGGTTGGCATACGGAATCATATAAATAATGGGCTGGTTTAGATTAGTTCTAACCGGCTAATTCTGAATAACTTCTCTTCAAGATTCTCTTCAATATAAAAAAAATATATTGAAGAGAATATGAAACTAAACCTTTAATCTAAAAAGATATAAAATTAGCAATTGTAGATTTGCATGAAATCGCTCCTATTTTTTATTGAACCGCTACAAGATCAACAATTCCATAAGCTTGGGCTTCTGTTGCTGACATAAAAACATCCCTTTCCATGTCTTCCGATACAACCCATATAGGTTTGCCCGTTCTTTGTACATAAACCCTTGTGACGGTTTCACGAAGTTTTAGTAGTTCTTCCGCTTCCAAGATAAATTCTCCCGTTTGTGCCTCATAAAACGAACTAGCGGGTTGATGGATCATTACCCTGATGATATAATAGAAAAGGTTCTTCTATTTCGCAGAATGAGGTGAGATAACCAAAAAAACAGAGAAAATTTAATAACCGTACAGGCTTTTTTTTGTGCATTGCATACGGCTCTACAATGGAATTTACGTTTTTGACCTTTCCTTTCGGCGAAAGAAAACAAAATAAAGGTTGTATTATACGCAGATCCGTAAATGATCCAATTACCATCCTTCTTTTTTGTAGGAGTTAAAAAAAATACTATGATGGTTCCGTTGCTTTATATATCATTTTTTTTATTCGTCTATGATTCAGCAATCCCAAAGTGTCTTTTTTTTTGTAAATAAGCTTCCAGTGTGAAAACAAAGTTTGTGACGCTGAGATATGCCCGAATAGGTAAGATATCATTTGAAATAGCCCTTCCTTATCTCATACTACTCTTTCAATATATAATCTAATTTTTTTTTAATCTAAAAAATTTAATATCGAATTCGAAGTGCCATGCTATTATTACTTAACTAATTCATATTTCCGATGGCGAAGGCATAGTATTTTTTCTCGAAAATAAAAAAACTCATTGGCGCCAAGCGTGAGGGAATGCTATACGTTTGGTAATTGCTCCTCCGACTAGGATAAAGGATGCTATTGAAGCGGCCAATCCCATGCATATTGTCTGTACATCGGGTCGCACAAATTGCATAGTATCATAAATAGCCATTCCAGATATTACCCATCCACCAGGAGAGTTTATAAACAAATAAAGATCTTTGGTATCCTTTTCTATACTGAGATATATCATAAGACTAATAAGTTGATTCGAGATTTCGGTATCAACCTCTTGGCCTAAAAAAAATAATCTTTCTCGATAAAGTCGGTTGATTAGGATAAAATTTTATTCCTTAGGAGCCGTACAGGCACCTTTTGATGCATACGGTTCAACAAAAATTGTGAAAAAATCAATGTGTCGATTCCAACTTTTTTTTTTTTTTTATTTTTCATAGAAGGCTTTTCTTTCTAACTTATCTAACTTATAAGTATAAGGGAAGGACTTGCTCCCTTTTTAAAAGTAAAAGAAAAAATAAGTTTTGGCCCCTTTTATTAGATATTATAATCCTATAATAAATAATAAAACGATTGATTAATGATTAAGCCTGTCAGACTAACTTGATTCATTGATATTTTTTTTCATCGAAATTCAGTTGAAATGGCGATGGTTTTTTCTTGTTCCTGAACGGGCTTCTTCCTTTTTTTAGTCCATTTTTTAGGTTTATGCTCTACCCCGAGTAAAAGGAAAAATTTGCCCGATTTTGATTTGCACATATAGGACAAATGAACCAAATACCGCGTCTTTTTTTTACTACTCCTTTTTTTTTCAATTCATTTCTTTCACATGTCTTCTGTCAAATAGTCAACAAATTTTTAATTATATTATTTGATTTGATCAACAGTTTTAGATCACCCTGTTTCAATTTTTTGTATTTTTTAATAGAATTTTTTATCATAATTTTGCATTTCATATAAGTAGTAATTATAAAAATATTATATATTAATTATCAACTGGGTTTTTGCTAAACGGAGCCTGGATACTTAATTTTATTAGTCCGATCACGTAAACCATAAAAAATTTTTGATAATCTAATATCAATCTAAATACTCCCTGCATTTAATTCCACTTTATTTTTTGCGCTTCGCGTTACAAATTTTTGATAATTCAATCAATCTTTTTGGGCGAAACAGAGGATATCTCGATCGAGGGAGAAAATGGGGAAATCCCATATAGCCCAATATATCTGACAAGTCGCACTATATGTCAACCCAAGATGTATCTCCTTCTCCAGGACTTCGAAAAGGTACTTTTGGAACGCCAATAGGCATGAAATGAAAAAAAAGAGAATGAAGTTCTCTATTTCACTTTGATGTGGAAACGTAAGACTGGGGTTTCTTTTTTTTTTTTTTTTTTTATTATCCTTTTTTCCTACTTTATTAATCATATTTAAATTAATCATATTTAATACATAAGTTGAATAAGCTAAAATAAAATATAAAATAAAAGTAAAGTAAGAGAGAATGAATAAAAAAAGGAAATTTTTTACGAACGGGCTTCTGAATGATGAACAACAATAGTTATCTTGGTTCATATAAAATAGGATTAACTCCCATTGCGTATTGGTACTTATCGGATATAGAATAGATCCGCTTCCCTTTTTTCCTATGAATTGAATTGTTCCATTATTACTAACAGAATAGAACAAATATTAATCCTTTATCCGAAAAAATTACCTAAAAAAGGGGGGGGTCCGTAACATAGTTTTTTCCAATGCAATAAAGTTACATAGTGTCTATTTTTCGTTGATAAAGGGGTATTTCCATGGGTTTGCCTTGGTATCGTGTTCATACTGTTGTATTGAATGATCCCGGTCGTTTGCTTTCTGTTCATATAATGCATACTGCTCTGGTTGCTGGTTGGGCCGGTTCGATGGCTCTATATGAATTAGCAGTTTTTGATCCCTCCGACCCTGTTCTTGATCCAATGTGGAGACAAGGTATGTTCGTTATACCTTTCATGACTCGTTTAGGAATAACCAATTCATGGGGTGGTTGGAATATTACAGGAGGTACTATAACGAATCCGGGTCTTTGGAGTTACGAAGGGGTAGCCGGAGCACATATCGTGTTTTCTGGTTTGTGCTTCTTGGCAGCTATTTGGCATTGGGTATATTGGGATCTAGAAATTTTTACTGATGAACGTACAGGAAAACCTTCTTTGGATTTGCCCAAGATTTTTGGAATTCATTTATTTCTTTCAGGGGTGGCTTGCTTTGGTTTTGGCGCATTTCATGTAACAGGATTATATGGTCCTGGAATATGGGTATCCGACCCTTATGGACTAACCGGAAAAGTCCAACCCGTAAATCCGGCGTGGGGCGCGGAGGGGTTTGACCCTTTTGTTCCGGGAGGAATAGCCTCTCATCATATTGCAGCAGGGACGTTGGGTATATTAGCGGGCTTATTCCATCTTAGTGTTCGTCCGCCTCAACGTCTATACAAAGGATTACGTATGGGAAATATTGAAACCGTCCTTTCCAGTAGTATTGCTGCTGTCTTTTTTGCAGCTTTTGTTGTTGCTGGAACTATGTGGTATGGTTCTGCAACTACTCCCATCGAATTATTTGGTCCTACTCGTTATCAATGGGATCAGGGATACTTTCAACAAGAAATATATCGAAGAGTTAGTGCTGGACTAGCTGAAAATCAAAGTGTATCGGAAGCTTGGTCTAAAATTCCTGAAAAATTAGCTTTTTATGATTATATTGGTAATAATCCAGCAAAAGGGGGGTTATTCCGAGCGGGTTCAATGGACAATGGGGATGGAATAGCTGTTGGATGGTTAGGACACCCTATCTTTAGAAATAAAGAAGGTCGTGAACTTTTTGTACGCCGTATGCCTACTTTTTTTGAAACATTTCCGGTTGTTTTGGTAGACGGAGACGGAATTGTTAGAGCCGACGTCCCGTTTAGAAGGGCAGAATCTAAATATAGTGTCGAACAAGTAGGTGTAACTGTTGAGTTTTATGGTGGTGAACTCAATGGAGTGAGTTATAGTGATCCCGCAACTGTTAAAAAATATGCTAGACGGGCTCAATTGGGTGAGATTTTTGAATTAGATCGTGCTACTTTGAAATCCGATGGTGTTTTTCGTAGTAGTCCAAGAGGTTGGTTTACTTTTGGGCATGCTTCGTTTGCTCTACTTTTCTTCTTTGGACACATTTGGCATGGTGCTAGAACCCTCTTCAGAGATGTTTTTGCTGGTATTGATCCAGATTTGGATGCTCAAGTGGAATTTGGGGCATTCCAAAAACTTGGAGATCCAACTACAAAAAGACAAGCAGTCTGATGCAACATTGCTTTTTTTGTTCTAGTTTATGTTTGCGATTTTATTTAATAGGTCGGGTACTGTAGGAATTTTGATTTAAATCGCTGCCGTTTCTTTGACTCTTTTTCTTTCTTTATCCGGAGGGATACTTCTAAGTAAACATAAACAAAACAGGTATGAAAGCTATAATTGTAAACCACGATCAAATTTATGGAAGCATTGGTTTATACATTTCTCTTAGTATCCACTTTAGGGATAATTTTTTTCGCTATTTTTTTTCGGGAACCACCTAAAATTTCAACAAAAAAATGAAATAATTTTTCATTATCTTCATTGACGTAATCAGCCTCCAAATATTTGGAGGCTGATTACGTCAACTAGTCCCCGTGTTCCTCGAATGGATCTCTTAGTTGTTGAGAGGGTTGCCCAAAGGCAGTATATAGAGCATACCCAGTAAAACTTACAAGTAACCCAGATATAAAGATGGCGACTAGGGTTGCTGTTTCCATTATTATAGAATTGAAAGACCACAATGGATCTATGCTAAGATCGTTTATTTACAACGGAATGGTATACAAAGTCAACATATCGTAATGAATACAAAATAAGATTTATGGCTACACAAACTGTTGAGGATAGTTCTAGATCTGGTCCAAGAAGCACTACTGTAGGGAAGTTATTGAAACCATTGAATTCCGAATATGGTAAAGTAGCTCCTGGATGGGGAACGACCCCTTTGATGGGTGTTGCAATGGCTCTATTTGCGGTATTCCTATCTATTATTTTGGAGATTTATAATTCTTCTGTTCTACTGGATGGAATTTCAGTGAATTAGACTGAGAAGAATCTTTAAGTCCTAGCTTTTAGTTCGATACAAAAAAGTAAAGTATGTAGGTCTAAAAATTTTAGCCTATTCTCCTTTGGTAGTTCGACCGCGAAATTTTTTTTCTGCATTGTATATTTCCGGAATATGAGTGTGTGACTTGTTAGAATTGACCCTCTGGATAGTACAGAGAATGGGGTCTGTCATCTTTATCAAAGATGATTTTACTTCGTCGGATATTCATTCGAGTATCTGGAGCACGAAATAGATCAAATAGATCACAAAGTATTCGAACTATGATTCATACTTAATACTCAGACCTCGTAACCGGACTTATTTCCGTTCTATCTTATAAACTTTAATAAATCAAAATATTTTTCTGCTTTTAAACTCTTATTTGGATCAAAGGACAAACGCTTCTTTGTATTTTATATTTTTAGTCATTATAGCTATTTTTTTTATTGAATAAGTGATGATCCAATGGTTCTCACTCAGTGAACTTTGGACTTTGAAGGTTTCATTGAATTATCGTGGTTCTCGTATGAATCTGAGGTTTCAATTGATTAGTTAAGTAGGGTCTTAACAAGAGAATTCCTATCAATAATAAAGAAAACAAGAAGAAATCCGCATTCCCATTCCATACAAATACCAAATAAAAAAGACAATAAAGATAGGTAATCTAGAAGATTCAAGAGGCCTGTAACGATCAACACAACATAAAGACGTATGAGCTGACTTGATTTTTTGGCATTTAAC